TGAATCATTTATTTCTCTTGTTTCTCTTGAAAGTTCTTCAATGTGCATTTCTACACACGTCTTTTTTTCGGAGGTCTACAGCCATTATGTGGCATAGGGGTTACATCCCGTACAAAACTTAATAATATACCACTTCTACGAATAGCTCGGAGAGCCGCGTCTCTTCCGAGACCGGGGCCTTTTATCATGACCTCCGCTCGTTGCATACCTTGATCCACTACTGTACGAATAGCATTTCTTGCTGCGGTTTGAGCAGCAAATGGTGTCCCTCTTCTCGTACCCTTGAATCCACAAGTACCGGCAGAGGACCAAGAAACCACCCTACCCCGTACATCTGTAACGGTCACAATGGTATTATTGAAACTTGCTTGAACATGAATCACTCCCCTTGGGATTCTACGTACACTCTTACGTGAGCCAATACGTCCATTCCTGCGCGAACCAATTCTCGGTATAGCTTTTGCCATATTTTATCATCTCGAAAATATGAGTTAGAGATATATGGATATATCCATTTCATTTCATATTAAAACTGATTCCTTATTTATATCGTTTCATTTAGCGAGTGTGATTATCCCTGCCTTTGTTTATGTCTCGGATTGGAACAAATTACTATAATTCGCCCCCGCCTGCGGATTAGTCGACATTTTTCACAAATTTTACGAACAGAAGCTCTGATTTTCATATTTGTCATTCCTTATCTTAAATTGTAATTTACTTCTTGGAAGAAAAAAAGTTTATTGAGAATTCGCAATCTCGAATCGTATTCTCGCGAAAGGGGTGTTCAAGCCATTTAATCCTTCGAATCCTTGTTATCCTTCGAATCCTTGTTATCCTTCGAATCCTTGTTATCCTTCGAATCCTTCTTATCCTTCGAATCCTTCTTATCCTTCGAATCCTTGTTGCGGAGTCGATAAATTATACGTCCTTTGGTTGAATCATACCGACTTACCTCAACCTTGACTCTATCCCCCGGTAGTATCCGTATAAAACTACGTCGAATCTTTCCTGAAACATAACCTAGAATCAGATCTTCATTATCTAAACGAACCCGGAACATGCCATTGGGAAGCGATTCGGTAATTAAACCCTCATGAATCCATTTTTGTTCTTTCATTCCAGGTAAAGTCCCCTTGAAGTATCAACTAATGAAGGAGGAACAATATTAGACAACTCGTCCCTTTTCTTTTTTATTTTACAATTAAAAATTGTAAGTTTTGGGTCCAATTTGTATATTAAAAAGATTACCATATATAACACAAAATTTCTCCGCCGATTCTTTCTAACCGAGCCTCTCGGTCTGTCATTATACCTCGAGAAGTCGAAATAATTACAATTCCCATCCCGCCTAAAATTCGAGGAATTCGTCGATAATTAGAATAGATTCGTAGACCAGGTCGACTGATTCGTTTTAAATTTAAAAGATTTCTACAGGGCCTTTTCCTATTCCTTCTATGTCGTAGCGTTAAAACCAAAAAATCTTTGTTGTTTTCTCGATGTTTTCTCACGTTTTCGATAAAACCCTCTTTTAAAAGTATTTTGACAATATTTTCGGTAATATTAGTGGCTGTTATTCGAACTACTCTTTTTTTATCCATATCAGCATTTCGTATAGAGGTTAGTACCTCAGCAATAGTGTCTCTGCCCATGATGAACTAAAATTGTTGGTGACTCAAAATTTGATATAATCAACATGCTTATTTCTTTTTTTTTTTTTTATGAATATTTTATGAATAAAGGTATATGCGTGAGATACAATCTATTTCTCAATCCATTTCTTTCAACTATCCCACTATAAAATAGTGGGATCCCTTTTTATATTTATAATACTTCGGGAGCTAATGAAACTATTTTAGTAAAATTAAATTGTCTTAATTCCCGGGCGATCGCGCCAAAAATTCGCGTTCCTTTTGGATTTCCTTCTTGGTCAATAACAACTGCAGCATTGTCATCATATCGGATTATCATACCGTTCTCACGTTTGAATTCTTTACAGGTACGCACAATTACAGCTCTGACCACTTCTGATTTTTCTAGGGGCATATTTGGTACGGCTTCTTTGATCACAGCAACAATAACGTCACCAATATGAGCATATCGACGATTGCTAGCTCCTATGATTCGAATACACATCAGTTCTCGAGCCCCGCTGTTATCTGCTACATTTAAATGGGTCTGAGATTGAATCATATCATTTTGTAATTTGTTCTTTTAATGCAAAGGATAAAAAAAAAGAAATATTTTTTGTCTAAAAATAAAAAAAGAAACAAATAAGCAATTTTTTTTTCACACCCAAGACTCATTTCTGTTAGTTCTACCCTTTTCTCCTTTATTCCGAAATAATGAATTGAGTCCGTATAGGCATTTTGGATGCTGCTATTGAAATAGCCCTTCTAGCTATATTTTCTTTTACTCCACCCATTTCATAAAGTATTCGACCTGGTTTAACAACAGCTACCCAATATTCCGGGGATCCTTTCCCCGAACCCATACGTGTTTCTGCGGGCCTTAGTGTAACTGGTTTGTCTGGAAATATACGTACCCATAGTTTTCCACCACGACGTGCATTTCGTGTCATTGCCCGTCGACCGGCTTCTATTTGTCTAGATGTGATCCACGCGGGTTCGAGTGCCTGAAGAGCATATTTACCGAAACAAATACGATTCCCTCGATATGATATTCCCTTCATTCTTCCTCTATGTTGTTTACGGAATCTGGTTCTTTTAGGGTTATAGTTGATGGTTGATTATGAATTCCATCTCTACTGCAGAACTGGACGTGAGAGTTTCTTCTCATCCGGCTCCTCGCGAATAAAAGAATTAAAAAACAAAAAAGATTTCGAATCTTAATTAATTAAATTAAAATGAAATAATTAACTAATTAAGATTAAGAAATAATTAACTAATTAAGATTAAGAAATAATTAACTAATTAAGATATTAAGATATACATGTATTTAAATAGAATCGTGGAATTTTTTGAGATTTCCTATAATCTAATCTACCTATAATCTAATCTATTAGTAATCTATAGATCTTGTTTAAATAGACAATTAAAGATTTTAGTTTCTATTTTTGAAATCATATTGTTATTTTGAAATAACAATAGAACAAATTTTTGTCTTTTTCTTTTTATCGTCCAAATTTATCAATTAAAAAAAAAGTTTTCGCGGGCGAATATTTACTCTTCTATTTAAATTTTCGGCTTGTTTCCTGACTTCTTACAATAGATGAATTGATCTCCGGTTCATTTCGCCATCCCGACCAGTGAATCATTAAGATTCCTTTTTCACAAAAATCTTTTGCATTCACAGCTTCCATCGTTCCCATCGCTTCTTACTTAATGCTTAGGTCCAATTTTTACAACGGAGCCCATAATGTAATGCAATTTGTTCTTGAGTCAATCTTCTTAGTCTTTATTGGCTCGAAGCTCTTGATTTTTTTGTTTTGTTCTATAATTTAGAAATTTATAAGAAGAGTCATTTAATTATGTTATATTTTAATTATGTTATATAAGAATCAGTATTAATGCTTTATTACACTGCCTTTTATGAGATGACTTATAGACCTTACATATTACATATTGGAATTCTATACCATTGATATTTTTTTTCTCTCTTTCTCTCATCTTTCCATTTATATCCACATCCTTTTTCTCTATTTTGTTTTTCTATTTTCTTAAAAATCAGATTTATTTTTTTTTGCAGAAACACAAAATTTCAGTTGCTACAAAGATATGACCAATATATCATATCTTGACTGGTTTTTTAGATCTAGATAATGCGAAGTAATGAGTTGGTTATTAGTTCTATGGTTAGTTATTAGTTCATACTATGGTGTTGGGCTGGTCTTTTTGAATCCTAACCCTAAAAAACCAACGAGTCACACACTAAGCATAGCAATTTTCTTAAAAAAAAGTCTCAATCTAATTTTTATTCAACCTTATAGAATTAATAATTAATTGATAGTTTTGAGCAAAAGAATGAAGGGGGTTTTCTTTTTTTTTTTATGTTAAAAAGAAAGGTTTATTATCCCTTGTCTTTATTATTCCTCGTCTATAAATATCCAAATTTTGATACCTAATACACCATAGATAGTTCGAACTGTATAGGAACAATAATCAATTTTCGCTCGAATGGTTTGTAGGGGAACCCTACCCTCTCGAATCCATTCGACACGTGCAATTTCTTTTCCATCAATACGACCTGCAATTTGTACTTTAATTCCTTTTGTATCTGCTTGTTCAGTTAATTCAATAGCTTTTTTCATTGCTTTTCGAAATGAAACTCTATTCTTTAATTGTCCGGCTATAAATTCTGCAAGGATTTTAGGGTTTCCATAAGGTTTGGGAATTCTTTTGATAGCAATATTAAGTTTTCGGTTCATACAATTAAACTCTTTTTGTAGAGTCGTTTGTAATTCTTCAACCCCTCGTGGGCGACTTTCTAGTAACAATTTTGGGAATCCCATAAAGATTATGACCTGGATCAGATCGATTCTTTTTTGAATCTCTATACGTGCAATTCCCTCTAACCCAGAATAACTTTTCATATTCTTTTGTACATAATTCTTGATACAATCTCTTATTTTTTGATCTTCTTGTAAACCTTCCAAATAATTTTTGGGTTGTGCAAACCAAAGAGAATGATGACCTTGGGTTGTACCAAGTCTGAAACCAAGTGGATTTATTTTTTGTCCCATATTCCCCCACTACTATACATATCAAGATACGCTGCTGTATTCTTTTTTTTCCATCTAGGTTTTTTTAACGAATCTATCTCTACATATTTATCATCTAAAGAAATATCTTCCATTACAATAGTTATATGACAGGTAGGTTTTTTTATCGGGTAGCTACGTCCTCGAGCCCTAGGTTTGAATTTCTTGATAGTAGTACCCCTATTGACTTCGGCTTTACTAATTACTAAATTGGCTTCGTTGGAACCCATATTGTAACTAGCATTTGCTGCTGCAGAATAAACCAATTTAAAAATGGGATAAC